AACGCAACTAAGAGCTCCCAATTGAAGTAGTAATATTATTGAATCATCAGAACTACTTCGATATCTATTTTATAGTTCCTATCCACAGAGTTTTTGTGAATTCATAGAATTCATACAACTTTTTGTTTTTCCATTTCTTTCTTTGTTCCGAACCATTCTTTGAATTCGAACTCTTCGTTCTTTTTCTTGATTGAATTTCTTTATTCAATATTGAATTGAATTCACAGTTACAAATGAAACGGAAGGACTTTTATTGGAATCCCTACCCCAATTCTCAATAATAGGAGGGCAGATTAGATATATCTTTTAGCTCATATATAACTAGCCTACTATTACATATACATGTCTTTCTTCCATAACGTAAACCAACTATTTGTATCTTGGATTCAGTCGTATTTTAAAAACATTTTTCGAAACATCTATAAAGGAAAATTGGCTTATAGCGATTATATATATTACATATACCTAGTTTGATCCCACTCTTCTAACGAAACCATTTTCTCTTGAATCTCATTTTTTGTAAACCCCTAATCTTCCTTTTATTTAATTTAGAATTTAGCATTATCCCACATGGATACAATCAATCTAAATGGGCGAATTTCTTAGTCTAAATCATTGCATAGAAATATAAGTCTTTGGTTGATCTAAGTTCATGTAATTTATTCTTTATTAATATTTTCTTTTGGTCAATCTTTGAATTGAATAAAACCGACTGAAATGGGAATCGCTCTATAGAACCTAATTTTTTTTTTTTACAATTCCCTAATATCGTAATCTTTTTTACTATTCTTCTAGATCTTATAGATAGATAGATCTTATAGACTTTTTTGTCTATTTATGTGTATATTTATGTTCACGAAGAAGATTATCTCGAGCAAGGCATAGATTACCTTACACTAAGCTAAAAAAGACTATTTCGAAACTTAGTCAATGGTGTCCCTCCATGGATTCACCTATATAAGCCGCAGCTAAAGTTGCAAAAATAAGAGCTTGAATACCACTTGTAAATAATCCAAGGAACATGACAGGTATAGGAACCACTGAAGGTACTAAAGAAACAAGAACAACAACTACTAATTCATCCGCTAATATATTTCCAAAAAGTCGAAAGCTAAGTGATAAAGGTTTTGTGAAATCTTCTAAAATGTTAATGGGTAAAAGGATTGGAGTTGGTTGTATGTATTTACCGAAATAACCTAATCCTTTTTTGCTAAGGCCCGCATAAAAATATGCTATTGACGTAAGTAAAGCTAAAGCAACGGTAGTATTTATATCATTCGTGGGTGCGGCTAACTCCCCATGAGGTAACTCTATGATTTTCCAAGGTAAAAGCGCCCCTGACCAATTAGAAACAAAAATAAATAGAAACAAAGTTCCAATAAAGGGAACCCATGGACCATATTCCTCTCCAATCTGGGTTTTGCTCACATCTCGAATAAATTCAAGGATATATTCGAAGAAATTCTGACCGTCAGTAGGAATGGTTTGTGGATTCCGAACAGTTACAATGGCTGAACCTAATAAGATAACAATTACAACCCAAGAAGTAATAAGTACTTGGGCATGGACTTGGAAACCGCCTATTTTCCAATAGAAATGCTGGCCTACTTCCACACCAGATATTTCATATAACCCTTCTAATGTGTTAATGGAATATGATAGAACATTCATATTGTCCTCTGAAAGAAAGAAAACTTTACAAGAAATTATTTTGATTCAACCGTCTTTTTTTCGACTTGCTCACTTGAATTGTATATTTTAGATACCAACTAATCACATAATATCCCCAGTTTTTTATCTCTTTTATGAGATTCAGAAATAGTAACGGATTCCGTCAATCTATGGAATTCAAAAAAGAATTTATTTATCTTATTATTAATCAGGGATTTCGTATATAGCTAGAACGCCCTTCACAAATCGCAAATACTAATTTGTTAAGAATTAATCGGATTGAAGCTATAGCGTCATCATTCGCTGGAATCGAAATATCTGTGAGATCCGGGTCACAGTTTGTATCAATTAAACAAATTGTTGGAATTCCCAAAGTGATACATTCTTGAAGAGCCATATATTCTTCTTGCTGATCAACGATTATTACAATATCGGGTAACCCTGTCATATATTTAATCCCGCCCAAATATGTTTGCAAGTGAAATAACTGTCTCTTTAATCGAGCCGCATCCCCTTTCGGAAGGCGGTGGATTCCCCCTGTCTTTTGTTCCATTCTCAAGTCCCTGAACTTTTGAAGTCTCATTTCTGTAGTGGACCAATTCGTTAAAAGGCCGCCTAGCCATTTTTTATTAACATAATGACACCGAGCTCTTATTGCAGCCCGCGCTACTGGATCAGCTGCTTTATTTTTGGTACCAACAATTAAGAATTGTTTTCTCCTACTTGCTGCATCAAAAACCAAATCACACGCTTCTGATAAAAAACGAGCAGTTCTAGTAAGATTTGTAATATGAATACCCTTACGCTTTGCAGAGATATAAGGTGCCAT